TGCAAGGTACATTGGTCAAAGTTTTATGATTACCTTATCGCACGCAAATCGTTTACCTGTAACTATTCAATATCCTTATGAAAAATTAATCACATCGGAACGTTTCCGCGGTCGAATCCACTTTGAATTTGATAAATGCATTGCTTGTGAAGTATGTGTTCGTGTATGTCCTATAGATTTACCTGTTGTGGATTGGCAATTGGAAACTAATATTAGAAAGAAACGATTGCTTAATTACAGTATTGATTTCGGAATCTGTATTTTTTGTGGTAATTGCGTTGAGTATTGTCCAACAAATTGTTTATCAATGACTGAAGAATATGAACTTTCTACTTATGATCGTCACGAATTGAATTATAATCAAATAGCTTTGGGTCGTTTACCAATGCCAGTAATTGACGATTACACAATTAGAACAATTTTGAATTCGCCTCAAAGAAAAAATGCGCCAACCCCATGATTTTAAAAATTTAGTTTTATTTTTCCTTGGTCAATAACTACAATAGAAATCCCAACTATTAATTAGTTGATGAGAATCGAGGCATCATTTGGAGTTAAAATCGAGTGATATATCATCTATCAGTAATTTTTTTAACATATATAGCTTGTTCAAACTCCCATTTTTAATTTATTATTCTGATAAAAAACGAGATTGATTCAATTAGTGGATACACATCAATCCACACTCATTAGAATTTCTTAGCATTTAGAATTAAATTCATAAAAACATATCATAAAAAACTAGGGTCCATTTCCCGGTCAGGTCAATAAGATCATGAAAGATTTTTTATTTATTTCTTATTTTACATAAAATGGATTTACCTGGACCAATACATGATTTTTTTTTAGTCTTTCTAGGATTGGTTCTTATATTAGGAGGTTTAGGAGTGGTATTACTTACTAATACAATTTATTCCGCCTTTTCATTGGGATTGGTTCTTGTTTGTATATCTTTATTATATATTTCATCAAACTCCCATTTTATAGCTGCCGCACAGCTCCTTATTTACGTGGGAGCTATAAATGTTTTAATCATATTTGCTGTGATGTTTATGAATGGTTCAGCATCTTACAACGATTTTACTCTTTGGACCGTTGGGGATGGGGTTACTGCGATGGTTTGTGCAAGTATTTTTGCTTCATTAATTACTATTATTACAGATACGTCATGGTACGGTATTATTTGGACTACAAGATCAAACCAGATTATAGAACAAGATTTTTTAAGTAATAGTCAACAAATTGGGATTCATTTATCAACAGATTTTTTCCTTCCATTTGAACTCATTTCCATAATTCTTTTAGTTGCTTTGATAGGTGCAATTGCTATGGCTCGTCAGTAATAAATCATTAGAACTAGCATAGTAATCAAAATAAAACGTTGGTGCGTGTTTCAATTCTATCAAAAAACTTTAAACTTTGTTTCACACTTGTTAGTTGCGTACTGTTTATATTCTAGTTAATAGAATCGGTAGAATTCTTGTTCATCTTGAAATGCATCGATATTGATAAGGAGTTGATCAATGATGCTCGAACATGTACTTATTTTGAGTGCCTATTTTTTTTCTATAGGTATATATGGATTGATCACGAGTCGAAATATGGTTAGAGCCCTTATGTGTCTTGAACTTATACTGAATGCAGTGAATATAAATTTCGTAACATTTTGCGATTTTTTTGATAGTCGCCAATTAAGAGGAGACATTTTCTCAATTTTTGTTATAGCTATTGCAGCGGCTGAAGCAGCGATTGGACCAGCAATTGTTTCATCAATTTACCGTAACAAAAATTCTACTCGTATCAACCAATCGAATTTGTTGAATAAATAAGATTAATCATAGAAAGATAAATATCCCTCAAATGAAGATTTTTACTATTTTTCTATATAAATTACAAATTATAATATTAAAAAATTCCAATTAGTAGGTATGATGCGTAATCTATGATGATGGGCATGCTTGCGAAAACCTAATGTAATAAATCAAAGTATCTTGGCCCCTCTATCCTCTCTCATGAGCCGATCCAGAAGTAGATTAATTAGCAAAATTCTGGTAAATCATTGATTCATCTGGTGTCTAAATATATGATTCATTTTACAAGTTTACTAGATCGAAAATTTATGGCGTTTAAAAATTAATAGATCCAATGTCACACTCAGTAAAGATTTATGATACATGTATAGGGTGTACTCAATGTGTCCGAGCCTGCCCCACAGATGTATTAGAAATGATACCTTGGGAGGGATGTAAAGCGAAACAAATCGCTTCTGCTCCCAGAACAGAAGACTGTGTAGGTTGTAAGAGATGCGAATCTGCCTGTCCAACCGATTTCTTGAGTGTTCGAGTTTATTTATGGCATGAAACAACTCGCAGCATGGGTCTAGCTTATTGATATGTTCCATAAAACTCCACGGGAATCCAGTTGATTTTTTTTTACCGACAAAAACCCGTACTCAAATAAAAAAAAATCTATTAAAATTTATTGAGTACGGGTTTTTTTG